TAACTATTCAATATCCCTATGAAAAATTAATAACATCGGAACGTTTCCGTGGTCGAATCCATTTTGAATTTGATAAATGCATTGCTTGTGAAGTATGTGTTCGAGTATGTCCTATAGATCTGCCTGTTGTTGATTGGAAATTGGAAACTAATATTCGAAAAAAACGATTGCTTAATTACAGTATTGATTTTGGAATTTGTATATTTTGTGGTAATTGTGTTGAGTATTGTCCAACAAATTGTTTGTCAATGACTGAAGAATATGAATTTTCCACTTATGATCGTCACGAATTGAATTATAATCAAATAGCTTTGGGTCGTTTACCAATGTCAGTAATTGATGATTACACTATTCGAACAATTTTGAATTCACCTCAAAGAATAAATGGGTAAACCCATTAATTTGAATTATATAAAGAATTGAATTCAAAATTTGTATTTCTATAATAATATTAAATATTAAGGCTCATTCTTTTAATATAATATATTCGTAATTACTTTCTTGAAATAGATAGGTTGAAAATACACTTTAGAATAAAAAAAGAGAAACTGTCTAATAATTGTATCTACATCAATTAATATCCATTAGATTCTAATTTCACTCTATTAGAAACATATTAAAAACGAATTTCCCGGTTAAATTAATAAAGTCATGAAAAGGATTTCGATTTTTTTCTTATTTTAATAATATAATGGATTTGCCTGGACCAATACATGATTTTCTTTTAGTTTTTCTGGGATCCGGTCTTCTAGTAGGAGGTCTGGGAGTGGTCTTACTTCCCAACCCAATATTTTCAGCTTTTTCCTTAGGATTTGTTCTTGTTTGTATATCTTTATTGTATATTCTATCAAATTCCCATTTTGTAGCTGCCGCACAACTCCTTATTTACGTGGGGGCCATAAATGTTTTAATCATATTTGCTGTGATGTTCATGAATGATTCAGAATATTCCACAGATTCAAATCTGTGGACCGTTGGGAATGGGATTACTTCGTTGGTTTGTACAACTATTCTTTTTTCATTAATGTCTACTATTCTCGATACGTCATGGTACGGGGTTATTTGGACTACAAGATTAAACCAGATTCTAGAGCAAGATTTAATAAGTAATAGTCAACAAATAGGAATTCATTTATCAACAGATTTTTTTCTTCCATTTGAACTCATTTCAATAATTCTTTTAGTTGCTTTGATAGGTGCAATTTCTGTGGCTCGTCAATAAAAAACGTTCGAATTAGTAAAGACCAAAGAAAACTTTGTGTCTGTTATGATATTTTTTCCGTTCTTTCAATTAAATTGGATTGAATATTACTTAATATTTTAAATATGAATTTTTATATTTGAAAAATATTTGAAAATTTTTTTTTCCTAATATAGTTTTTATTCGTACTTTTTTATTATATTCTAGTTGATTGAATCCGGTGAATTATTTTTCATATTTAAATGAATCCAAATTGATAAGGAGTTGCTGAATGATACTCGAACATGTACTTGTTTTGAGTGCCTATTTATTTTTGATTGGTCTTTATGGATTGATCACAAGTCGAAATATGGTTAGGGCTCTTATGTGTCTTGAACTTATACTGAATGCAGTTAATATGAATTTCGTAACATTTTCGGATTTTTTTGATAATTCCCAACTAAAAGGGGATATTTTCTGCATTTTTGTTATAGCAATTGCAGCCGCTGAAGCAGCTATTGGATTAGCTATAGTCTCGTCAATTTATCGTAACAGAAAATCAACTCGCATCAATCAATCGACCTTATTAAATAAGTAGCATAAAAAAAATTATAGATTGAAATTTGCATATATAATCGGTTCTGACCTACTAGATTATATTTGTGAAAATCTCATAAATCAAAGTATTTTAGCCCCATTTTTTTATCAATTGAGCCAGAATTCATTACAAAAATTCTATTAAAGGTAAAGGAAATCATTGCTTCATCTAGTATTTTAATATATCATTCAGTTAGAAGTTTACTAGATTGAAAATTTATGACATTCAAAAAACTATTGATCCTATGTCACATTCAGTAAAAATTTATGATACCTGTATAGGATGTACTCAATGTGTCCGAGCATGCCCTACAGACGTATTAGAAATGATACCTTGGGATGGATGTAAAGCTAAGCAAATAGCTTCCGCTCCAAGAACCGAGGACTGTGTTGGTTGTAAGAGATGTGAATCCGCCTGTCCAACGGATTTTTTGAGCGTTCGGGTTTATTTATGGCATGAAACAACCCGAAGTATGGGGCTAGCTTATTGATCCGTTACCGAAAACCTCATTTGAATAAATTTTGAATACATTTTATTTTTTTTATTGACAAGTACTCGTACTCAAAAAAATTAAATTATATTTTTTTTATTTATATATTTTTTTGAGTACGCGTTCTTTGGACCTGGTGTATCTTGTCTTTACCACGAATGATTTTCCTTGGTTAACAATAATTGTTGTTTTTCCAATATCTGCCGGTTCGTTAATGTTATTTCTCCCACATAGGGGAAATAAAGTCAATAAATGGTATACTATATGCATTTGTATTTTAGAACTTCTTCTAACGACCTATGCTTTTTGTTATAATTTTAAAATGGACGATCCATTAATTCAACTGTCCGAAGATTATAAATGGATCAATTTTTTAGATTTTTACTGGAGAATGGGAATAGATGGACTTTCTATAGGAACGATTTTATTGACGGGATTTATTACTACTTTAGCCACTTTAGCGGCTTTTCCAGTTACTCGGGATTCGAAATTATTCCATTTCCTGATGTTAGCAATGTACAGCGGTCAAATAGGATCATTTTCTTCTAGGGATCTTCTACTTTTTTTCATCATGTGGGAATTAGAATTAATTCCCGTTTATCTACTTTTATCCATGTGGGGTGGAAAGAAACGTCTGTATTCAGCTACAAAATTTATTTTATACACGGCAGGAAGTTCTATTTTTTTATTAATAGGAGTTTTAGGTATAAGTTTATATGGTTCGAACGAACCAACATTAAATTTAGAACTCTTAGCTAATCAATCTTATCCTGTTACACTCGAAATACTATTTTATATTGGATTTCTTATTGCTTTTGCCGTCAAATCACCGATTATACCGTTACATACTTGGTTACCTGACACCCACGGCGAGGCACATTACAGTACCTGTATGCTTCTCGCTGGAATCTTATTAAAAATGGGAGCATATGGGTTGGTTCGAATCAATATGGAATTATTACCTCACGCTCATTCTATGTTTTCTCCTTGGTTGATGGTAGTCGGTACAATCCAAATAATTTATGCAGCTTCAACATCTCCCGGTCAACGTAATTTAAAAAAGAGAATAGCCTATTCTTCTGTATCTCATATGGGTTTTATAATTATAGGTATTAGTTCTATAACGGATCCTGGACTTAATGGGGCTATTTTACAAATAATCTCTCATGGATTTATTGGCGCTGCACTTTTTTTCTTGGCAGGAACGAGTTATGATAGAATTCGGCTTGTTTATCTTGATGAAATGGGTGGAATGGCTATCTCGATTCCAAAAATATTTACAATGTTTACTATCTTATCGATGGCTTCCCTTGCATTGCCAGGCATGAGTGGTTTTGTTGCAGAATTAATCGTTTTTTTTGGAATAATTACCAGTCAAAAATATTTCTTAATTTCAAAAATTTTAATTATTTTTGTAATGGCAATTGGAATGATATTAACTCCTATATATTTATTATCTATGTCACGCCAAATGTTCTATGGATACAAGTTAATTAATGTCAAAAACTTTTCTTTTTTTGATTCTGGACCCCGAGAGTTATTTCTTTCAATCTCCATTCTTCTACCCATAATTGGTATTGGGATTTATCCTGATTTTGTGCTCTCATTAGCAAGTGACAAGGTCGAATCCATTTTATCTAATTACTTTTATGGATAGTTTTCAGGCGATAAAAAAAAGCATTAAATTGAATTGTAATCAGAAGTCTTTGGTCTTTGTATTGTGAGAACCTTTTGAATCAAGTAGTACAATGATTCAAAAGGTTCTTGATGATTTACTACTAAAAACTAAATTGGATTTCTTAACTTATATGAAGTTAGATATAGATGCTATTCTTTAATTTATTTGAATTTGGATTCGTTTTTTTTTTTTTACTGTTTTATTTATATTTAATTCGATGTAAAAGAACCATAACTATGTAAACCTATTCCTAAAAGATTGACGCCAAAATAGCATATCCAAATTAAAATAAAACCTATCGAAGCCACAATTGCAGAATTTATACTCCTAACATTCCTATTTGTTTTAATATGTAAATAAATTGCGAATATGGTCCAAGTAATAAATGCCCAAGTTTCTTTTGGATCCCAGTTCCAATATGAACCCCATGTCTCATTAGCCCATACAGCTCCTGAAAGAATGCCGACGGTTAAAAAGATAAATCCAAGACTAATAATACGAAAACTCCAATAATCTAATTGTTCAATCAATTGATACCTATAATAATTTCTAGAAAAACTAAAATTAATGTTTTGTTGTAGTAAAATAGCATTTTTTTCATTTATGGAGTAAAATACATCAAAAGAAAATAATTCAGTTAATAAAAATTTTTTTTTTATATTCTTTTGCAAAAAAGTAGGGCCGACTTTGCGAAATGTAATCACTAGAAGAGCCATTGATAATAATGATCCGCATAACAGAGCGCCATAGCCTAATATCATCATACTTACGTGCATCATTAACCACTGGGACTGGAGAGCTGGTACTAATATTGCAGACTGAGGCATTTTGTTTAAAAGACCTGAAGTAGCAAAACCCTGAATAAAAATAGCACTTGGCGCAGTTATTGCGTTTAAGTGATTTTTTTTTTTTTTATTAAAATAGGAAACCATATGAATAATTGAAAAAGCCCATGAAAGAAAAATTAATGATTCATATAAATTACTTAATGGAAAATGTCCTGAATAAATCCAACGAGTGAATAATAATCCTGTTATACCAAAAAACGTAATTACGATTCCTTTATCTGATGAATCAAAAAATCCTATGATTTCATCTAAATTAACTAATAAAGTTAAAAAATAAATTGTCAGTACAATTGAAATGACCGAAAAAGATATATGAGTTAATATATGCTCTAAAATTGAAAAAATCATAAAAAATTTGTTAAAAATTAATAAATTAATACTAGGTTTTACCCGATTTTCGAAAAAAAGTGGGGTATTATTTTGATTATAAAACTTATAATATCTCTTTTATAAGATCTTATGCCGCTACTCGGACTCGAACCGAGATGCTCTAGCACTGCTTCCTAAGAGCAGCGTGTCTACCAATTTCACCATAGCGGCAACTTGTTCAAAACAATACTAACAAGTTTTTATTCAATCGTCGAGATTCAAATTTAGCCATCGGAATTTAGAATTGATTTAATTAATAAAAACTTGTTAAATGGGTCTTGTGGGTTTTAATTCAATTAAGATCTTTTTTTTTTTTTATCTGAGTTATTTCAAATTATTTAAATTTATTTTTTGTCCTTTCTATTTTTTTCTAGAATACAATGAAAAATTTAACTAAATTCAAGTAATTGGGACTTTAACCCAACAACAAAACTCAAAATGCTCTTTATCTTTTTTTTTCATTTATATGATTCAAAAAATGAGAAAAAGCATTTATCAGTTCCATTAATAAAAAAAATGCTTTTTCTAAAAATTAAAACTTCTCCAAAATTCTTAGAAATTTGAAATAAAATAAGATTTTCCTAATTGCTCAAGAGAAATTTAACAAATAAGTATAAAAATCTTTTTTTATGCATATTTTTATATTGTACAAACATAAATTTTTTTTTTTCACTTAAATTAATTAATTTGAAGAACCTATTGATTTTGCTTAAAGATCTTTGATTTACTCATAATGAGTAAATCAAAGATCTTTATTTATAAGGTAGTGATGGGGCCCCCTCCTTTTTTATATGTATTCTAAAAAAGTTTTTTTTAAGTTAGGCTAATTCTAATTATTAGAGTGTTTTTTATTTATTTTGTTGTACAAAAAAACTTTTTGAATTACCTGTAGAAAGTGATTTCCCTAACGAAAAAGCTTTCAACGATGTCCAATATCCCTTCCTTTTCCAAATTTTTTTACGAATACGCTTTTTCGAGATAGAAGTACGTTTTTTTGGAACTGCCATTCAAAAATGAAAAAAAGTTTTTCAGTGGTATAATTGGATGTCAAAGACATTTATTATTCTATTCTTTCGTACTCCATATCGAGTTATTTTTTCTTTCAAATTTTATTTTATTATATATTATTTTCAAAACAAAAAAGACATTAAAAAGTTGAAAACCCAACTGTTTTTTACTTTTTTTTTATTTGGTTATTAAATTTTTGTTATTTAACGTTTGAAATCCGTACGAAAGTGCTCATTTAATTAATCTATATTGCTAGATTAGATTATCAAAAAAATTATGAGATTTCTTCACATTATATGTAAAAAAAATATCGATTATAATAATCTTTCTTGCAAATAAAAAAAGCTCACTTAGTGTACTGGAAGACAATCACTAAATTCCATAATTAAAATTTATCCCTTAATAATTCTAAATAATCAAACTAAAAAAACTTTGTTTTAGGTAAAGGTTTTTTAGTATATAATTAATATTAAGTTTCAGTAGTTTTTTGCGTGTAAATCTTTGTTCTATTCTTAATATATGTATATAAATTATTATAATACGGAATTCTAATTCACTTTTTCTGTATCTTCATAAAATCACAATTTGATTTAGTAGTAATAAAAAAAAAAAAGACAAATAATTTTTTTTGACAGTAACTTAGTAATATTATTTAATCACTTTTCATTTTTTGATTTGAATATATATTTCTTTTCAAAGATTTCTGAAGGATTATACTAATTCGAAAAAATTGATATTTAGGTTTAAAATCTCGTGCTTTTATATCGGCCCCTTTTTTTTTTAATATATATACAAACCAGTGAATAAGAAATAAAAAATTTAAGAATAAAATAAAAAGGATTTTTTATTTTATGGAACATACATATGAATATTCATGGATCATCCCTTTCATTCCACTCCCAGTACCTATTTTATTAGGAGTTGGGCTTCTACTTTTTCCGACAGCAACAAAAAACCTTCGGCGTATGTGGACTTTTCTGAGTATTTTTTTGTTAAGTATAATTATGATCTTTTCACTCTATCTATCTATTCAACAAATTTTTCTAAGTTGCATTCATCAAAATGTCTGGTCTTGGACCATCAATAATGAATTTTCTTTTGAGTTCGGTTACTTTATTGATCCACTTACTTCTATTATGTCAATATTAATTACAACTGTTGGGATTTTGGTTCTTATTTATAGTGACAATTATATGTCTCATGATCAAGGATATCTGAGGTTTTTTGCTTATATGGGTTTTTTTAATACTTCAATGTTAGGATTAGTTACTAGTTCTAATTTGATCCAAGTTTATTTTTTTTGGGAATTAGTTGGAATGTGTTCGTATT